TATAAAAGCGGGTCAAAGTGGATTGACCCACGCTAGCACTTCCGCGTAATAACTCTACCAAGGGCGATCCCACTATAGGGATAGCCTCAGGTACACCAGTTACAATTTTGACTGCCCAATACCCAATTTGGTCCCAAGGTAAAGAATAACCAGTTACCCCAAAGGATGCAGTCAACACAGCCAGAACTACACCCGTAACCCAAGTCAATTCACGTGGTTTCTTAAAACCACCTGTGAGATAAACACGAAATACGTGCAGGATCATCATTAGAACCATCATACTTGCTGACCATCGATGAACTGATCGGATTAACCAACCGAAGTTGGCTTCAGTCATTATGTATTGAACAGAGGCAAAAGCTTCTGTGACGGTCGGGCGATAGTAAAAAGTCATAGCAAAACCCGTAGCTACTTGTACTAAAAAGCAAGTAAGTGTGATCCCTCCTAGACAATGAAATATATTGACATGAGGAGGAACATATTTACTAGTTATATCATCTGCAATCGCTTGAATCTCGAGACGCTCCTCGAACCAATCATATACTTTATTGAGATAGGTGAACCGAAGGCGAAGGGACTCCCCCTCTGAGAACCGTATATGAGAATTTCGTCTCGTACGGCTCAAGCGAAAACACCCCAATACTGGTTCTGGTTGCAACGTGCAATAGAAAAGAAAGATTTGAAACCTTTTAGAGACTTCACTTGTTTTAGAGACTTCACTTGATTCAATCTTTCCAGATAAAATGAGGGAACCAAAACCCTAAATCTCTTCTTTGTGATGATAGCGCCAAAATATCAAGTTGGCTCATCCTATGTTGATTGTTACAGGCCTTTTGAATGTTCTCTTACCCTATTTTATTTTTGTTTATACGTAATACATACGAATTTACTATTGATAGGAATTATCTTGTTGAGACCCTATGAATCCATTGAAACCTCAGATTCCTACTAGAACCACGATGATTCAACAAAGAACAAAACAGAACCAAAGAGTTCTCTGAGTAGGAACCCTTTCGTTTGATCATCACTTCACTTATTCAATGAACAGATATAATAACTAAGAATCCATAGAAATATTTGTCCTGTCCCTCGCTCAGCTCAAACTAAGCATGATTCTGAAGGAAAAAGGTGGTTCGATTTCTGAAACGCCTCATTGAAAAGTTAATTGAAAAAAATAATAGTAGTTGGAGGCCGGTCACGAGGTATGAATAGTAGGTATGAATCATAGTTTAAATAGTTCTTAATCTATTCCATATAGTCCGTGCTCCAGATACTAGACTGACTATCTGACGGGCTAGAACCATCTCTCTCGATGAGATGACAGACTTATTCTCTGTACTATCAATAGGTATAACAAGTCACACACTCATATTCCGGAAATACCGAAACAAAAGAATTCCGCGGTCGAACTACCAAACAGAATGAGATGACCTAGAAATCCGAATCCTAAGTGATTCTTTTTTTTATTGAAAGTTAGGACTTATCCGTTCTTCTGGACCTAACTTAATGAAATACCATCCAGTAAAACGGAAGAATTATAAATCTCCAAAATAATAGATAGGAATACTGCAAATAGAGCCATTGCGACACCCATAAGGGGTGTAGTTCCCCATCCAGGGGCTACTTTACCATATTCCGAATTCAATGGTTTTAATAAATCGCCTACAATAGTCCGTCTTGGCCCAGATCTGGAACTACCCTCAATGGTTTGTGTAGCCATAAATCCTATTCCATGCATTGTTTGAGATCTGTTGACTTTGTATACGATTCCGTTGTAAATAAACTATCTTATCGTAGATCCATCGTGGTCTTGAAATCACTTAATAATGGAAACTGCAACTCTAGTCGCCATCTTCATATCTGGTTTACTTGTAAGCTTTACGGGGTATGCCTTATATACCGCCTTTGGGCAACCCTCTCAACAACTAAGAGATCCATTTGAGGAACACGGGGACTAGTTGAAATGATGACCCTCCGATGAGGAGGGTCATCATTTCAATTGAGATAATGAAAAATCATTTTATCTTTTTATTTTGAACCTTAGGCGGTTCTCGAAAAAAGATAGCAAAAAATATTATCCCCAGAGTCGAGACCAACAGGAATGTATAAACCAATGCTTCCATAGATTCGATCGTGTTTTACAATTATAGCTTCCATACCTGTTCATTTGGGATCATTTCCCAGACAAGTAAAGGTCAAGAGTAATAGGTGATGATTCGAATTAATATTTCTCCAGTACCCTATATGAAACATAGGATAGACATATGAAAGAAATGTTGTATCAGACTACTTGTCTCCTTGTAGTTGGATCCCCCAGTTTTTGGAAGGCTCCAAATTCCACTTGAGCATCTAAATCTGGGTCGATACCAGCAAAAACATCTCTGAACAAGGTTCTAGCACCATGCCAAATGTGGCCGAAAAAGAAAAGCAAAGCAAACGAAGCATGTCCAAAAGTGAACCAACCCCTTGGACTACTACGAAAAACACCATCGGATTTCAAAGTAGCGCGATCCAATTCAAAAATTTCACCCAATTGGGCACGTCTAGCATATTTTTTCACAGTAGCAGGATCATTATAACTGACTCCATCGAGTTCACCACCATAGAACTCAACAGTTACACCCACTTGTTCGACACTATACTTTGATTCTGCCCTTCTAAAAGGAACATCGGCTCTCACAATTCCGTCTCCATCTACCAAAACTACCGGAAATGTTTCAAAGAAGGTAGGCATACGACGTACAAAAAGTTCATGCCCCTCTTTATCTCTAAAGACAGGGTGTCCTAACCACCCAACAGCTATTCCATCCCCGTTGTCCATTGAGCCGGCTCTGAACAATCCTCCTTTCGCCGGATTATTACCGATATAATCATAAAAAGCTAGTTTATCGGGAATTTTAGACCAAGATTCCGATAAACTCAGATTTTCAGCTAGCCCGGCGTTAACTCTTCGATATATTTCTTGCTGGAAATATCCCTGATCCCACTGATAACGAGTAGGACCAAATAATTCGATCGGAGTAGTCGCTGAACCATACCACATAGTTCCAGCAACAACGAAAGCTGCAAAAAACACAGCAGCGATACTACTGGAAAGCACAGTTTCAATATTGCCCATACGTAATGCTTTGTATAGACGTTGGGGCGGGCGAACACTAAGATGGAATAGACCCGCTAATATTCCCAAGGTGCCCGCTGCAATATGATGAGAAGCTATCCCCCCCGGAACAAAAGGATCAAAACCCTCCGCGCCCCATGAAGGACTTACAGGTTGCACTTTTCCGGTTAGCCCATAAGGATCAGACACCCATATTCCAGGGCCATACAAACCTGTTACATGAAATGCACCAAACCCAAAGCAAGCCACCCCAGATAAAAATAAATGAATTCCAAAGATCTTGGGCAAATCCAAAGAGGGTTTTCCCGTGCGTTCATCACAGAATATTTCTAGATCCCAATACACCCAATGCCAGATAGCTGCCAAGAAGCACAAGCCAGAAAACACAATGTGTGCCCCGGCAACACCTTCGTAACTCCAAATACCCGGATTGGTTACAGTTCCTCCTGTAATACTCCAACCGCCCCATGAATTGGTTATTCCTAAACGAGTCATGAAGGGTATAACGAACATACCTTGTCGCCACATTGGATCAAGAACGGGATCAGAGGGATCAAAAACAGCTAATTCGTATAGAGCCATAGAACCGGCCCAACCAGAAACTAGAGCTGTATGCATTATATGGACAGAAAGCAAGCGACCAGGATCATTCAATACGACAGTATGAACACGATACCAAGGCAAACCCATGGAAATACCCCTTCATCAAAGAAAAATAGACACTATGTAACTTTGTCACATTGGAAAAGACTATGCTATGGACCTCATTCAGTGATTATCTCGGTGCAAGGGTTCACATTTATTACGTGCCGCAGGTGATAGTAATAATGGAACAATTCCGTTCTGTTCGCAGGAACAAAGAGAAGCAGATTTATTTTATACCCGATAAGTACCAATACGCAATGGGGGGATTGGTCCCATTTTTGTAAGTGAATACATTAGATACTTGTTCATCATTCGAAGGATCCGCTCCGTCCCTAAGAATTTTCTTTTTTTCATTCTGTCTTCCTACATGAGTCTTCCAATCTATGTATAAAATATGATAAACAAAAATATTATGAGGACAATAAACCCATTGTTACGTTTCCACATCAAAGTGAAGTATAGTACTTAACCCCGTTTTCTTTAATGTAATGCCCATTGGTGTTCCAAAAGTCCCTTTTCGGAGTCCTGGAGAGGAAGATGCAGTTTGGGTTGACATATAGTGCGACTTGTCGGACATATTGGGTCATATGGGATTTCCCCGTTCTCTCCCCTGATCGAGATATACTCTCTTTCGCCTAAGAAAGATTGATTGAATCATCAAATCAATTCAATAATTCGGAGCGTGAAATGTGCAAATGGATCAATTCGTTTGAAAGATAAATATTATCTTATCAATTAGAATAATCTATGGTTGACTTGGAACAATAAAATGAAGTATCCAGGCTCCGTTCATAAAATACCAAATGGGTAATATTGATTACCACTTCTATCATCTATCAGAAATAAGACCATAGGAGTGATCTCAAACCACTACTATCATCTATCAGAAATAAGACCATAGGAGTGATCTCAAACCACTAATAAATATAAATGTGATGAATACATCGAATACTTGGTTGGTGGAAGGCATAAAAAAGTCGTAAGAAAAAAATAAGTGGTACTGGGGTCATTTGTCCTATATGTGCAAATGGAATTCGGGCGAATCTTTACCCGGAGTAGAGCATAAACCTAAAATAAGTGAAGAGGCCCATTCAGGAACAAGAAAATGGCATCGCGATTTGGATCTCGATGAAACAATACATCAATCAAAAGAATACATCAATAAAAAGATGTTCAGTGAATTCTTTTTTGTAGGTTAGGAGGGCAAACCAAAACTAATTTTTGTGGAAAATGCAAATGAAAATAAACCCCTTCGTCAGGAAAACGCCTAAACTAAAAAAGAATAGGTCTGGAATCGACACATTGATTATTTTTTTTTTTCGAACTTTTTTGAACCGTATGTATCGAAAGGTGCGTGTACGGTTCTGCGGGGATACAATTTTTCCTAATCAACCGACTTCATCGAGAAAGATTACTTTTTTTAGGCCAAGGCGTTGATAGCGAGATCTCGAATCAACTTGTTGGTCTCATGGTATATCTCAGTATGGAAGATAATACCAGGGATCTCTATTTGTTTATAAATTCTCCCGGCGGATGGGTAATACCGGGAATAGCTATTTATGATGCTATGCAAATTGTTCCACCAGACGTACATACAATATGCATGGGATTAGCCGCTTCGATGGGATCTTTCATCCTGGTCGGAGGAGAATTTACCAAACGTCTAGCATTCCCTCACGCTCGGCGCCAATGAGTTTTTATTTGACTTGAAGAAAAAATAAGACTATGCCTTCGCCATATGGAATATATAAGTAATAATAGCATGGCACGTTTAGTTCGATATGAGCAAATCATTATTGCTTCTTCATAACATGATTATGTATCGAGATAGTAGTATGAAACAAAAGGTTAGTCCCGATTTGATCTTATTCCTATGTTATTTATCGGGGGTCCATTTCAGCGTCACAAACAACCCCTTTTCCTTACACAACATGAGTCTGAATATTTCTAAGCATGAAAAGAAAGGGATCATTTTCCTTATCATTTTTCTTATTTAATCAGACTCAGACCAGAAAGAAACTTTGGGATTGCTGAATCATAGAAGAGAGATGAATATATTATCTAAAGCAACGGAACCATCATAGTATTTTTTTGTTCCTACGAGGAGAAGGGTGGTAAATGGATCATCCAACGATTTGGATCTGATAGATCTATTTGTCTCTTTCTTTGATGTAAGAGAAGAGTAGATTCCATTGCGGAGCCGTATGCAATGTGCAAAAATTGCCTGTACGGTTTTCTATCTTTTTTTATTTTTATTTATTCTTTTCGCCCCATTTTGCGAGATAGAGGAATCGTTCATTATGACATATTATAATCAGGGTTATGATCCACCAACCTGCTAGTTCTTTTTATGAGGCACAAGCAGGAGAATTTATCCTGGAAGCGGAAGAACTGTTGAAACTTCGCGAAATACTAACAAGAGTTTATGTACAAAGAACGGGCAAACCTTTATGGGTTGTATCTGAAGACATGGAAAGGGATGTTTTTATGTCAGCAACAGAAGCCCAAGCTCATGGCATTGTTGATCTTGTAGCAGTCGAAAATAGCGCGGATTTTGTGTAAATCGGTAATTCTACTTCGAACCATGGTTCGAAGTAGAATCTTCAACTCAAATGAAAGTAATAAGTAATTCATAATCATCAGGTTAGGATCGATCTAAACCAACCGATTCTATATACGATTCAGCATGCCAACTATTAAACAACTTATTAGAAACACAAGACAGCCAATGAGAAATGTCACGAAATCTCCTGCTCTTCGAGGATGCCCTCAGCGTAGAGGAACATGTACTAGGGTGTATGTGTGACTCGTTCAGATCATGAACTGTGACCTAAACTAAACCATTTTTCCAGTATCAATGACCAGTGCCAATGAAAATAAATGGGGTAGAATGGAAGAACTACATTTTTTAAAAAGATCTAATCTATCATATACCTCTATTGTCTATTGTGTATGGAATTTATGGTTTCCATTGGTGCAAATCCAATCGCCTTGATTTGAATTTGGGATGAAAAGCGATTCCTCATTGGTAGCGAATGGTTATCCATTAAGCGGGGAAATAGTATTTAAAAAGCATAAAGTTATATTGGTGTTCTTACTTATGAAATAACGGACTGATAGGGTCAGCTACCTAGCCAACCTTCATAATTAAATACCGTCACTGTATGGATAGATCTCGTTGTGAAAAGACCTATTACTGGCTAATTCATGGGTAGAGCCAAATGGTGTGAACTGTACAAGTTACCAATAACATTGATTAAATGAGGGAAAGGGCTCCGGTGTATAGATAGGACCTCGCCGTTTAAGAAGTAACCATAGAAACGATGGAACCCACTATTTATTCATGGGGAAATGAACTGCCTGTAAGAAATAACAAATCGTGGTTGGGAAGGTTATAGTAGCAAAATGAACTGCCTGTAAGAAATAACAAATCGTGGTTGGGAAGGTTATAGTAGCAAAAGAAAGCCATCGGAATTTTTATTTTATACACCGGAAGAATCCGTTTTGCTTAGACCAAGAGAAGGAAAAAGAATGACTGAAAGAAAAGAAATGAAAATCAATTAGTTATTCATGAAAATCTTATTCATCAAAGTCCCATTTTAAACTATGACAAGAGTTAGACGTGGATATATTGCGCGGAGGCGTCGAAGGAAAATTCGTTTATTTGCATCAAGCTTTCGAGGAGCTCATTCAAGACTTACTCGAACTGCTACTCAACAGAAAATAAGGGCTTTGGTTTCCAGCCATAGGGGTAGAGGAAGGCAAAAGCGAGATTTTCGTCGTTTGTGGATCACTCGGATAAATGCAGTAACCCGCGAGAATGGGGTACCCTATAGTCGATTAATACACGATCTGCGCAAGAAGCAGCTCCTTCTTAATCGTAAAATACTTGCACAAATAGCTATATCAAATAGGAATTGCCTTTACATGATTTCCAATGATATCCTTAAATAAGGAGATTGATCGGGAGGAGTCCGACGACGGAATAATTTAAATGAAACAGAGTTTCCCGGAGAATGACCCCGGGAAGGTAGAGTCAAAATAGCAATGTAAAGGAAAATAAAATGTAGTAGGAATGAACGAACCCATTTCTTTATTGAAATGGGTCTTCTTCCCCCATTCTTTCTTTTTTCTTCCGACACGACAATTGAATATGAGCTCCGGATCTTACGAACAAAGTATCACATCAATTTGAGTTATGATTTGAGTTCTGATTCGATTGAAGAGTGGTCCTATTTCTATTTTTTTCTAGTTCTAGTGCCGGTAGTTCTAGAAATCGACTCGGCTCTCTCAAATTGTTTCTCATTATTAAGAAAAGGTAACAAAGATAAAATACGAGCTTGTTTTATAGCAATAGTAATTAATCGTTGTTGTTTCAAGGTCAATCTATTCACTCGCCTAGGTAATATTTTTCCTTGTTCACTAATAAATCGACTAATTAAACTCATGTTTCTATAATCAATTCGATCCCCCAACCCAATTGGGGGCAAACGCCTACGAAAAGATCGCTTGGATTTACGAAAGGGTCGCTTGAATTTCTCCATGGTTTATTCCTTATCTCTAAAATACCATTTCTTCTCTAAAATACCATTTCTTCATTCATCTCGGATCCGCCCGAAATGGCATTTTATTTGCTCCTAGATATATTATATGTAATTCCTTCCCGTTCCTTTTCCTTCAAATGTTGGCACACGCAAGGCAACACCGCATTCAATCTATTTCTTTATCTCCCCGTGAATCGTATGTTTGTAACAATAGGGACAGAATTTCTTCAATTCCAATCGACCAGGTGTATTGTGTCGATTCTTTTGAGTAATATATCTGGAAATGCCCGGTGATTCCTTCTTCTTATCGGCACCATTTCGGACACAACTGGTACATTCCAAAATAACCGTAACTCTGGGATTTTTACCCTTGGGCATAAACCTCCTTTGTATTTTGGATTCCCCCAACTCTTTCTTCTCTTCTTCAATCCGAAGAAGAAGAAAGGAGAAAGGAAAAAAATAGAAGTTGCTAACTGGAAATCTAATTATGAAAGATTTCGTTGCAAGTTGTAATCAATAGAATAGAGTAATACGTAATACAACTATTTACTACAATTCAATTACTATTCCTAATCTCAGTATTTTATTTCAGTATCACTTAATTTAAGTATCTTATCTAATCTTGAATATCCAAGCCTAGATCCACATTTCTATTTCTGTTCTCCCTCTATTTATTCTACCCCGAATCCGATTTTTGCTGAGGTTTAATTCACTTTTATTCTTTCTATTTCCCTACTCAACAAAAGTGAAGGGAGGGACAGGGGCTATTTAACAAACAGAGAATTTATTGCTATTGTTAGCCAACATCTTCTACCACATCGATAATAACTAGAATGAAAAAAAGGGGAATGTCAACGCATCTGGGAATAAACGATTGATCTCTATCAATAGACCTGCTAAAGAACCGAACCATAGAGTAGTTAGCACAGGCGCTACGGAAAGGTATGTTTTGATATCTCGCATTGAAAATCCTCCTTCTTTATTTAACACATATATGATCAGATATATTATATATATAGTTGTGGATCACTTGTATTTGTGTGCGGAATCCTTAATTAACTAAAATGGATATGTACAACGATCCAGTAGATGAGATACTCCTGCCCCTGAATAAAAGAAAAAGTAAGTGCCCCGTTCCGTTATTTTTTTTGTTCTTGAGCATATAAATACTCATTCTTTTATACGTTGTATTTCACCTTGGATTTCATATATACATAATTCTAACTCTTTTATTTTATGTTATGAGACCAAAAAGAAAAAATGGCAAGAGAAATATATATAGATATATTTAAAGGAAATAACGGTGTGGAAAAGAAGACAGGGATTCTCTACAATGACACTGTACAACAATTGAAAGGGATGTAGCGCAGTTTGGTAGCGCGTTTGTTTTGGGTACAAAATGTCACGGGTTCAAATCCTGTCATCCCTACCTATTACTTATCTTACAGGCAGTAACATGGGATCAATTGAAATTGGGGATGGCATGATCATTAGTATCATTTAATGATACTATATGCAAGCTAAGAAGTATTGGGAAAAGATTATCTCTTGTCGTGATAAAGCGCTCTTAGTTCAGTTTGGTAGAACGCGGGTCTCCAAAACCCGATGTCGTAGGTTCAAATCCTACAGAGCGTGATGCTACTTTGTATCGAATCACATTAACTTGAATTGCGAACATCAATCGAATTAAATTGGACCTCCTGAGGGTCAAGGATAGGAGGTCAATGACAAGAAAAAAGAAATCTTACTCAATCAAAAGTCCAACTGATCGCCGCGTCTGTATTGTAAATATGCAGTTACAAACAATCCGGCTAAAGTAATAGGAATTAGACCTAACACGATTCCAAATAAAAAAACTTCAATCATTTCGATTTGTTGTCTTGTTTGAAAGGGGAGAAAAGGTAATATCTATCTCTAATCTAAATAATAATCTGCATCACCCAGTAATCTCAACGTCCACGAATTTTCAATTGATGCTGGAAGTCAAAACCATAGAATACCTGGAATGGAATCTTACAGAAATCTGAATTTTAAAATTATCATTTTTCTGATTTGATTGTTCATTCAATTAATTTCAAATAAGTCGTATCTTGCTCAGACCAATAAATAGAGCTGGGGTTATAGTTGAAGCAGTCAGTAGAAAACCGAAATAACTAGCTATAGTAGGCATGAAGGAACTAAATGAGATACGTTCTTTTTATACATATGTTTATAAAGCACTTGCCTAAGTTTCCGTTTTTGCGAGATACCGAGATACGATGATAAGAAAAAATCCAAATTGAAAGAGTTAGTCCTAATTTAATTTGTTTTCTTTTGATTTCTCAGTCATTTCATTATAAACAGGACTATGTGACGAAGTAAAAATAAATAGTAAATTTACCTTACTATGAATTCCTTATGAATTCCTCGTCTGTGACATCTACTGATCTCGTGATTCCGAATCAACAAATTGATTGAACAACTCGTATAGTAATACGAACTCTGTCTTGTAACTTCATTCACAAATGAAATTCTCTTTCATGGAAAACTATGGGATAGAAAGAAGAATTGGATTTTAAAATCATTCCAACTTGGATCATTGCTTTTCCTTTTCAATTGGATCCGTTTTGGAACGAACCGATAACGACTCTTTCTTATTTTCACTTACTTAATATAACTTAATATTCTTAATATTTAAGATAATATAAGATATCTCAAAAGAAGAAAAAAGAAGAAAAAAAGTATCCCACGACTTCTCAAAGCAAAGAAATAAAAAGCGTTATTTCAGATACAACTCGATTCCAAGATTAGCAATTACAATTATTTTGTTGTTCTGGGTTCCACATTTTTTTGTCTTTTCACATGATGTAGTCCTATCTTCTTGTAGGTGGGAACCCTTGAATTGAACCTAATGAAACAATCTAATGAAAAACCAGATTAGTTCAAGCCATTATAGTTGCATCATGAATTTCGACTGCTCCAACTATGTTCACTTTCCCTTATCGAATACTATTTGCTATTGTACTGTCCAAACAACCCCTCTTATTGGAAGGGGTTAGAACGAAAATACCTTTTTCTACTTCTACAACCACGAAAACTCCTTTCCAGATTTTGCATCCAATTGTGGGAATATGATAATTTAATTCATGAATTATGAGATAAGATAGATTAATTAAATATAAATAAAAAATAAAAGCCATCGAGTCACCTTTACCAAGATCTTCAGCCTATCCCGAAACCGGTAAAACATTATATTACTTATATTACAAGTAATTTTCTATTCTATTGAATGACACCTGCTTAGGCCTATACAAGGAACAAGAAAGGAAGAAAGGAATTCTGTACTATTTTTTTCGATGCTGATTGAAACAACATTGCTGTGTCAGAGGAAAGATAGCTATACTGATTCGGTATACTCTAAATACACCCTTGGTGCAATATTGACGATCTCACAAAGATTTGATATCAGTATTTCTCCATTTACTGATCTCTATCTTTCACGAAATCGATCCCCCTTTGACTGTAATATTGGAGCTCAGCATGTCTGGAAGTACGGGAGAACGCGCTTTTGCTGATATTATTACCAGTATTCGATACTGGGTCATTCATAGCATTACTATACCTTCCCTATTCATTGCAGGTTGGTCATTCGTCAGCACGGGTTTAGCTTACGACGTGTTTGGAAGCCCTCGACCCAACGAATATTTCACAGAAAGCAGACAAGGGATTCCATTAATAACTGGCCGTTTCGATTCATTGGAACAACTCGATGAATTTAGTCGATCCTTTTAGGAGGCCTTAATGACCATAGATAGAACCTATCCAATTTTCACAGTGAGATGGTTGGCTGTTCACGGACTAGCTGTACCTACCGTTTTTTTCTTGGGGTCAATATCAGCAATGCAGTTCATCCAACGATAAAATAAATAAATCTAATCCGAATTAATTATAGAGCTACGACACAATCAAATCCGAACGAACAAAACGTTGAATTGAATCGTACCAGTCTCTACTGGGGGTTATTACTCATTTTTGTACTTGCTGTTTTATTTTCCAATTATTTCTTCAATTGAGAGAAAGAAAGGAAATTCTCTTATCTCATTCGGAAGGATATCATACCCATAACTATCCATGACTGTTTATGTCTATAGCATGACCACTTGATGAAATGGGGAGGGAAGTGAGGTAAATGGCCGATACTACTGGAAGGATTCCTCTTTGGCTGATAGGTACTGTAACTGGTATTCTTGTGATCGGTTTAATCGGCGTTTTCTTCTACGGATCATATTCCGGATTGGGATCATCCCTGTAATAATCGGATGAACCGTACTGTAGACATGAAAGAGTAAGAACTCAACAGGACCTGACCCCTCCTTATATGGATTTGAGGTCCTGTTGAGTTCTTACTCTTCGACCAAGACCTTGACCCATTCCATAAGAGGTGGAAATTCATCCAGTCAACACAATCATAATATATACATGTATTAGATTTTTCTAAATGAAAAATGGTTGATTGGCCCCGATGAAATTACTACATTCCTTAATTTTTTATAATGTTTTTGAAATGTCGAATCCACTGATTGATTCATAGTATCTATAGATATAGTGTGGACTTTTCCGAAGTCAGAATAAAGTAAAGAAAGAAGGATCTTTTGAATGACATAAATAATATGGATTTCTACAGATGAGACACCTTACAAATCATTCCTATACTAAACTAATTGGAAACTAGGAAACTATAGAAAAATAAAGTTTGAACTGTAACTTTGATGTGAGTGATGAGATCAGATAATAAGGTATAATAAGATAATCAAATTAATAAGGATTTTGATATGCCCGAAAACCCAAGATTTCCACTTTTTGACCCGGAATTAGAACATGAAAAATCTTTTTAAGCGAGTCTTTTTTCTTTTTATAAGTTCATTGAAAATTATAAGTTCATTGCAAAAATTCCATTTGCTCAATTGAGTTTCTCTTGCCCCTCTTTTTTTATCCCCCATACTTCTCTTCTTTCTTATGAATTCAAAGAGGTTCCGATAAACCCGCAATTCATATTTATTTGATTTGACGAATGAGACCCAGAACCTTTATTATTTCGACGCAACGAAAGAGCGGAAAATTACTTTTCTTTCTTTGTAGAAAGAAGATTTGGGAGACGAGTAATCTTTCCTGGAGCCTTCCTTTTTTCTTCATTTATCCTGCTTTCTACCCCTGCTTCCCACTTATGCGTTTATTAGATATAGAATCTAAAAGTATTGAGGCATTACGTGCTATTTACCATGTGGCAATAAGAAACCTGGCATAATCACACTAAACTAAATTTTGTAAATTTTGATCCAATCATCTTCTTTTGCAATTCCATACTATTGCTATTTTCTAATCTGGAATACAAGTCATCTCCGATATCTCGAAATAGTATAATCAAAAGCAAGCAAAAAGGGGCTTTCCGTGATTTTTGACCGCGCATACACATAATATAATTGTAATTGCGATCAAAAAAAATTCAGCTTTTTTGCCAGCTCGATGTTGAGGAATCCGTGGATCTAGAAATTCATTTCGGCTAATTGAACCTTCTCAAATTGTTTCTTTTTAAGAACCAAAAAGATTTGCGCCAGAATAACAGATGCTAAGAAGAACAAAAGGCCTTGGATACGCAATGGATCTTGAAGTACTATTTCTGCATCGCCTTGACCAAAACCACCTACATTGGGATTACTTGTTAATGGCTGATCAAGCTTGATGTATTCACCTTCAGAAACAAGAAGTTCTGGTCCTGGAGGTATAATATCAACCGTTTCGTGTCCATTCGATGCATCAGATATGGTTATTTCATATCCACCTTTCTTTTCTTTACGTACTATTTTACTTACTATCCCTGCTGCTGAAGCATTATAGACTGTATTGTTACTCTTGCTCCCATCAGGATAAATCTGACCCCTTCCCCTGTTCCCACCTACATATATAGGATATTTTAAGAAGTGAACCTCTTTCTTAGTAGCGGGATCTGGAGAAAGGATGGGAAAGACGATTTCACTATATTTCTGACCAGGAACAGGGCCCACCACAAGAATGTTTTTTTTATTAGGACGATAACTCTGAAAAGACAGATTACCCATCTTTTCTTTCATCTCGGGAGAAATACGATCGGGGGGAGCTAATTCAAATCCTTCGGGTAAAATGAGAACAGCCCCTACATTCAAACCTCCCTTTTTACCATTAGCAAGAACCTGTTTCAGTTGCATATCGTAGGGGATTCTAACAACTGCCTCAAATACAGTATCAGGAAGCACAGCTTGTGGAACCTCAATATCCACGGGCTTGTTAGCCAGGTGGCAATTAGCGCATACAATACGCCCAGTTGCTTCTCGCGGATTTTCATAACTCTGCTGCGCAAAAATGGGATATGCATTTGAAATAGATGCCCGAGTCATTACATATATCATCATCGATACAGAAATGCATCGAGTCATCTGTTCCTTTACCCAAGAAAAAGTATTTCTATTTTTTTGCATGGTCTAATCATTGATCCCGGAAATTTCTACAATAAATTAGGTAGGGAGTCAATATAGTTCCCTATCCCCGATTCTGCCATTGTATGGAATACAGAAGTAATCTAATCCCCTCGACGAGTCAAAGCATAAAGAATGAGTAAGATTTTGAATGGTTTGTTTATATACAAAGTGACATTACAATTTTCTTTATGTTGTCAGATTAAATCAGTTCTTCACTCATTCAGTGAATGATAAATCACTACAAGTGAAGGAGATACACGGTTTAAATAATGAAAGATCCAATATTTCAAAATTGTATCTAGAATGACCGGAAAGGTAGAAACGAGACCGGATATAATTTTCTCATTCTGAACAAATCCAAAATCTTTGTAGAACGAACCAATCATTAGTTCCCAAGCGTGGGGCGAATGGAATCCAATACATAAATCGGTTAATAAGAGAATGGAAAAAGCTTTTATTGTGTCGCTTAAGTTATAGAGGAATTCCTGAACCCAAGAATTAAGAGTGATAAGTTCTTCATTACCCAGAATAGAATAAGCACTTAGAATAGCGAAACAGGTTATATTTGTCGAGAAATGCAAAATAATATGTATATGATCTTGATTGTGCATTCTTACCAATTGTATCGTTTCTTTGTGGATTCCTATACGAAGCTTTTGTATATGTGTCTCCGGATACTCCTTTATCATTTCGTCCAACAAGAAAAGTTCTTCTAATTTTATGAATCCTTCGAGAATGTTCTTTTCTTGAATATCATTCAAAAAAGTTTCGGATTGGCTGGTATTCCACCAATTAGTCACCCAAGGTTCCATACTTTTATTAAATGAGAGAGAAATTCCCCAAGGCAGAAATACGATAGATGCAAGATATGGTAGGGGATTCAATGCTTTCTTTTTCGTCACTTCCAATCCGTGAATTGTTAATGAACCTGATTCATTTGTTGACTATGTCTGATATTTGTATGATGTATGAAGCACGAGTTCTATAACGAGGTATGGAACCTATGGATCTATTTTCCATTGTGTAATTTGTTTAGTCCTTGTCTCCAGAAATGGAATAAGGGTTAATTTATTTCGAATGCGGAGGTAATGAAATAGTGGCCCCAGACATCTCAATCGGTCAAATTCGGATCAATTGCATGTTCATTTGGTCTTTTTGATGAATGCCAGAAAGAAGCACTTGAAGTAACAAACATGAATATTATTCGTATTTCGAGAAAAACTCTTTTGTTATATCAATCAATTATTTCGAATTGTTTCACTGATTATCCACATCCCAGGAATAATCGAGGGGATAATTCTGAAAAATACCGATGATGAAATCCGAAATAGTCGGCAAAACGGGAGTGGTTCTAAAAAATCCAATTGTTTGGTCATCAAGAAACAAGCATTAAGAAAGATGAATAAAAAGAAAGGTGACAAAAGAGGGATAATTTACTGGGTATGATCCATCTTATCTTCATCCATATATAATGTAATGTATTGATTCGAAATATTGGTCCTAAAATCCTAAAATATGGATTCTGTACTCTGACCTGATATATGTGATGAATACATACTTATGAAACTTGTTAATAATATGAAAATGAAAGAATTAAGTGGAATTTCATACGCATGAAAAATAGTTTTGATGGGCTAAAATCACTTCATGGTATGATTGTTCCATAAGTCCACCTGCTCCATGGTACGCAGGACATGGTATTTCCATCGGGATGTGGGAAATAGGATTTAACTGAATGTTTTCATCAAAGGAGCGAAACATCAGTTATAGTTATATTAAAAGAAAAAAAGAAAAAGGGATTCTTGGGTTCCCTCCCTCTCCCTCGTGACGAGGAGCACTCATTCCTCGATTTCTTTGTTTCATTTCAAAATACTTCAATTGGTACGCGCAAAAAATAGGCCGATTCGGCAGCTTTTTGTTCAATTTCTCGTGGAGTTAAATTCTCATCGGTACGCGTCAATGGAATGTCTCCCCGGCCCCCAATTTCCATATAAAGGACACGGCGAGGAAAAAGACCCTCTTTCACTTCTATTCTGATCGAACGGATATCTCTTATACGGAATCGAAAGAAGATGCGACGATTTCTTCCAGGAAATCCCCAACGAAAAATACACACTATTCCTTCTTTTCTATCGAATTTGTCATAACCGCTACCTACACTCCACAAAATTGTGCACCACAAATAGGAGCTAATGAATAGACCCGCGATACCGTAGAAACACATTACGATCCCTTGTGGAAAAAAAACGATTTGCTGAGATGGGAATAAGGATATCAGATTCCTACCAAAATAACTGGAAGTTCCAACCAATAAAAATCCTAGTGAACCTAAAAAAAGGATACAGGCCCAGCAGAAGTTACTTATTTTTCTAGAACCCGTTATAAGTTCTATCCATATATGTTCTGATCGCCAATTCATACTAGATTAGATCGAGTTTCATTCTATTGGAATTGAGAGAATCATCAAAATGAGTTTTTTGGCTCCCGAAGTAACTTTCATCCGCTAATACTATCACGATGTAAATCATCAATCAGGATTCATTCATCAAATCAGTTAGATAGAACTAACATCTCCCCCCATTCAAACTAGCATCACCCTCATTCATATGATCTAGATATATCTATTTACATATCATTATCATACATAATATATATTCCAGATATCCGATCGACCCGTTGAAATAAAAGTCGAGCTATAGATGCATAAACATGGATTTATCCATATGATCATCTATTTACATTTGTGGTTTGTGTCCGAAGTCCGAAGCCGCATGTCGTACCATTCCCATTAAATGAAATGAAAATCTGTATTATGATCCAAAGATTGAAATAAATTGATGAGATTGGAGCCCATCATATCTAGACAATCTTGTTTTTTTGAACATGGAAAAATAAAGAAACCATTGCAATTGCCGGAAATAATAGGCCTACTAAAGGCACAAAAATAGAGGGTAAGTTGAGATCTGTCATAGAATCGGTGCCTCGGTGTATTTAATTGATACTTCTCTTTGTTATAAAGATATCTATTATAATTATATATTATAATTATAAGTATATTAATATAATATTCTAAGTTATTAGAATATGAGTGCAAAGAATGTGGATCTAAACTAAATAGAAATTAGTGTACTTACCCATCCTTTTCCGGGAAATATATGTATGAGAATCTTATTATTCTTATTCCTCCCTTATGTTTCTAAACAAATTTCTTCTCAAGGATTCGTTATAATTTGATCCAACAAGGATTCATATTAAAAATGTATGATTCTCGGGAGATATGGAAGTGTTGCATATTGATTTCTATATCTTAGTTAGGTTGGAACATTTGATATGTAACAAGGGGAAGGGGGCTTTTTTGGATTTCTCTAATTTGGATTTCTACGAAGGAAAAAGACACTACTTTGATCTTTTATCCTGCTCTGTTGCTAAAGGGTCCGTCCCTGATCTGATTACTCATTAGTAAAGGTAGGATAAAAGAAAAGATGGATCTGGAGAAAAAATCCTCTGAAACTTCTGATTCTTACTACTTCACTGCAATTACAAATTGTCTTTATGCCAGCAAAGAAAGCTCCATCCTTGCTACTTCAATTCTGATAAACGAAATGAACTACTTTTTTGCCTACAAATAACTAAATCTATCGCTCTACTACTTTTTTGACTTGAATTTCTTTGGTTCAAGTTCAAGGGCGGGGAAAGAACCCATGGAACTGAAATAACTCACTCGGAACACCTTTTAAAAGATTACGCGGTACGATTGGATCAAATAAACCCTTATTGAATAAATACTCCGCTACTTGTGAACCCTCAGGTACTGTCTTCTTCAATGTTTGTTCAATTACTCTTTTACCCGCGAATGCAATGTAAGCATTGGGTTCGGCAATAATGATATCTCCCAACATACCAAAACTGGCTGTCACTCCACCAGTTGTAGGGGATGTAAGGATTGATACATAGAATAACTTTTTATTTGATTGATAATTGTATAAAGCGGAAGATATTTTAGCCATTTGCATCAAGCTCAAACTTCCTTCTTGCATGCGCGCTCCTCCAGAAGCACACACCATAATAACTGGGAGAGATCTATCAGTAGCATACTCGATCAAACGTGTGATTTTCTCGCCTACTACGGATCCCATACTACCCCCCATGAACTTAAAATCCATAACACCAATTGCTATAGGAATACCATTGAGTTTGCCTATGCCTGTTTGAACAGCCTCAGCCAAACCCGTCTCTATTTGATAAGAATTGATACGATCCCTATAAGGGTCCTCCTCAGAATGAAATTCAATAGGGTCCATAGAGACCATGTTTTCATCCATAGGGGCCCAAGTGCCTGGATCAATCAAAAGTTCGATTCTATCTGAACTACTCATTTTCAAGTGGTATCCACATTGTTCACAAATATTCATTTTTGAACTAAAAAATTTCTTATAATTTAATCCATAACAATTTTCACATTGAACCCATAAATGTCTGTATCTTTTATTTCTATCTAAATCATTATGTCTTCCGAAATCACTGTCACTAACACCACTAGTTTTTAGATTGGAGCTCCCACGGTCACTACCCCTTTCACTATCGCTACAAATGTAACTATAAATGTAATTGTCACTTGAATTGTTGCTACCATTTGGAATGCAACTATCCATATTGGTTTCAGAACGAATATAACTGTCAATGCAACTATTTATGTGACTCTTCCAACTATGCCTAGTATCATACACGTAATGATCATAATAGCGATTGTAACTCTTAGACCCATTATTTAGATTCAGATAACTAGAAAATAAACTTTCTAGTTCACCCAGAAAGTAACTATCAGTGTCAATCTCAAAAATCTGATTTTCAATATCGAAATATATGGAATAACTGTCACCATTACTATCCCTAACCCAAAAAGTCTCACCAGAGATGAGACTCCAAACGTCCTTGACACCGCCCAAGTTGAGTAAATAATCAACATTACTGCAACTATAACTGCCCCTACCACTCCAACTATTAACGTTTTTCTCACTATCATTTATAATGGGTTCTTCACTCCCGCTGGTATTTCCAATAGGGCCAAGACTCGCACTTAGTCCACACCTGCGCCCTAAATCCTCATTAGACAACATTGAATTTAACCACCATTTTTCCATAAAGCCCCTCCGCCTCCTGTTTGGAAATACAATACAATATATGAATAGTCATTCGCTGAAT